TTTTTAATTTCACTCCTATTTTTTTTTTCTTATTTGCACATCTTTTGTTCATAAAAAAAAAAGATGTGCACGAATTCCGGAAATTGCTTATTCAATTCAATGATGCATTCCATTAATTTAATTTACAATTAAATTGTAAAATTTATCTTATTATGATTTATAGTAATTCTAGATTCATTTTATTCTATATTAATTCAATTATCTTATTTTATAAAATAATATAGAGTACTTTATATAATAATAATTTATTATATTTAAAAATAGAATTAAAATATTCGAATTTGAAATGAATCAATTCAAAAATATTTGTCTATTATGAATTTCGAAATATAGTAATCAAAAAATAATAAATCTATAAAATTACGATATCATTTTAATAAAAAAAATAGAAGATAAAATATATAAGATAAGCGGGTAGCGGGAATCGAACCCGCATCGTTAGCTTGGAAGGCTAGGGGTTATAGTCGACGTTGATTCATCATTTTGAACGTCTCTAATTCAAAACCGAACGTGAAACTTTGATTTCATTCGGCTCCTTTATGGAAGATGGAAAAAAAAGATGTAAACGAAAAAAAAACAAATTCTACCCATAACATCTATGTCAGCCTTTCTGTCTGAATGCATTCAAAAGGACCTGCTTTATAGATGATCCCTATAGAAGAAAAGAGGATTCTAACAATCTTTTCTAGTTACTTCGTTCCCTATTTCTATTTGAAATAATCCTTAGGAAAAGTCTTTTTTGTTTCCAACGAGCTAAAACAATATAATCTGTCGATGTCTCTAGTAAACCAAAGACATTGTTTAATAGCTATTTTGTTTTGCTTCAATCTCCCTTATATAAATCTCAAATTGAAGATTTAGTTACGATTAGAAATAGACCGTTCTTTCTACCTTTATCCATGGATTCCTTACTCGTTCAATTGGAAGTATGGATCCAATTCAAAAATAAATTATGTTTCGTAATTTCATGATCCAATTTTTTCAATTTATAACGGACTCTTGGATACAAATCACGAGAATTTCTATTTTTCCTCGAATTTTTCATCGATAGGAAAAGGATTAAATCCTTTTAAGAAATAAAGTTTTTGATCGAAATATAAATCAAACGAAAGACCCTTTAACTATTAAAGGGTTAATAGAACGAATCACCCTTTTACCACTAAACTATACCCGCTACAATGCTATTATTGCATATAAATCGACCTTTTGTCGAACACAAAAATAGGTCATAGTAATAAGTAATAAAAAAATAGGATCAGAAAAAAAATCATGAAAATGAGAGCGTTGACATATTTTTATCAGGAAGACTAATGAGATTAGTAAACGAGGACTCATTTAACTAATTAAATGATAAGTTTTTTTTATTCCAGTAAAAAAAAGTAAATAAAAAAAGAAAGAATAATAAGAAATGGCACTTTGATTCTGTATCATAGGAATCGAAATAATCCTTCTTATGATATGATTGTTGTTTCGATTTTTGTTATTTTATTTCAAAAGAATTTTGAGTTTTCAAATAAAATAAATCATTTTTTCTACGATTCATTGGAACAAAAAAAAAAGCCCGGCTAGGTACTGACCAGGCCAGGCCGTGGAAATAAAAAGGGACTTTTCGGACGAAATAAACAAGGTACTTTTATTGATTTTATTTATTATTTAATATATATATATTTTCATTTTATTTTTTATTTTCTTAATTTATTCAAAATTTTTTTTATTAACATTTAATAGATTGGTATTTATATATTCAAATATTGGATTGTAGATATCTCTTTTGAGCCCTTACTTTATTTAAAATCTAAATGGAATTGGAATTTCTGATAAAAGTTTTTAGATATATATTATCTATATATAGCTTTATATAGCTATCTATATAATAAATAATAAAGATATAATAAAGAGAGATAAAGAAGGGCTTTTTTCAAGCCTTACTTAATGTATCATAGTAATTATTCTTTTTCATTTTTCACAATTGGGGGAGAGATGGCTGAGTGGATTAAAGCGTCGGATTGCTAATCCGTTGTACGCGTTTTTCGTACCGAGGGTTCGAATCCCTCTCTTTCCGTTTCTGTCGATGACTTGGTATTTTTTTTTTTTATATATAGTTAAAGAAAGATGTGGAATAGATAAAAATTTGCAAATCAAGCAAGGAAAACAAAAATCTGATTTTTTATTCTTCACGTCCAGGATTACGTCCCGGGTCATTAGATAGGAATCCGAAAATGAAGAGAGAAACAAAGAATATCACTACTGTATAAACAAATAGTTTTAGAGTAAGCATTACACAATCTCCAATAGCATTTTTTTTTTTGAAAAAAAAAAAAGAGAATAGATTCTCTATTTTTATACTGCATACCCTATTTTTTGACACCAAGAAATGAAGTGATTTCTAGAAAAAAAAAAAAAAATTCAGAAAATCAGAGTTGAGTTGTTTATTAATGAAAATTTTCTTTTATACCAACAATTATATATTGTGGGGGACTCTAATAGGGTCGTTCAATGGAAAAAAAAAGTTATAACAAGAAAATGAGAGTGATCTAGATTTAGCACAGCTATACAAGAATTTCAATATTTAACTTAACGGTTCAGACTGTATGTAAGACTTATCTGATCTTATATTAGAAATTGTTAGAATTTTTTTTTCGAGTAAATCATGAATTTTTCTAGGACAGTATGAAAAATCTCATCGAAAACTTACAGCAGCTTGCCACACAAAAGCTAATAAAAAAAAGAACACAGGTATTACTGGCATAATATCTACTATTGGATTCAAAAAAGCGTAGGCCTCGGGTAATTTGGCTAAGAAAAAGCTACTTGAATAAAGGACAGAATTAAGACAGATACAGATTAAACTTAAAATATTAAGCATAACAAACATTTTGTTCTTGAAGATAATTTTTTTTTGAGTTGATTGAGTTATTAATATCTTATTATTGATATAAGGGATAAGGTAAAAATTAATAACATAAGGTAGGTCAAAAAACCTTTCTTTTCTTTGATTTGAACTCAGCCAATCAAAAATCCTTCCATTCTCAAATCAAAATAGATATAGAAGAAATCCTACTTTCATACAATATCTTAATTGAATTATATCTAATGATCAATAAATTAAGTTTCATTCGATATCTACACGTATCAAAATCCTAGCAACAATCTAATTGATTCTATCAATATTTGGACTGGAATTGACGAACAACCAATAACAATATTAGTGTTTATTAGTCTTGAATAGAAATGGGGCGTGGCCAAGTGGTAAGGCAACGGGTTTTGGTCCCGCTATTCGGAGGTTCGAATCCTTCCGTCCCAGAGTATGCGTATTATATATATCATAGTATTATGATATTATATATCATAATATTCCATAATATTATATATGATATAATCATATCAAAATTATCATATCAAAAAAAGATTGCCTTTTTTGAACAACCTTCTGTTTAAGAGTCTAATATTAGATAGAATGTGATTCTTCTTTCTTATCATTATTTTTCTTATTTTTGATTCGTCTCTAAATCATATTTTTTTCACAAATTTAATCGAGTTTAAATACCATAAGACGTAGATGGAATTGAATCCATTTTTTATCTAGGTAAAAGATGGGAACATAGATAAAAAAAAAAAGACTTTTTTAATGAAAAAAAAAGTAGGACGGGCTTTTCATCGTATGTCCATATCTTTCATATTCATATTTGAAATTCGTTATTCATAAAAAAACCTTACGTCTCATATATTTTCCATGATGTCATTTAAATTCAAAATCGAAATGTGAAAGCCTCTCTTATTCTCTATCCCTTAAATGGTGTGTGCAACTTGATTATTTTATTTCTGTGGATTTATGTGGAATTATAAATACGAAGGGCTTGCGTTTTTGGTACTAATTGAATTGAATCAATGGGATTAAGTCTCTTAAGACCGGTTTAGGCTAAAATAATTTAGAGTAAAAAAAATTGGATTTGTTTTTGATCTATCTATTTGTTTTAAATCATTGATGGGTTAATTCGAATAGGTTTTTTTTATGATAATAAAAGATAATAAAATGTCCCTTCCCTTATTGGAAAACTTTAGTCAAATAATAATATCGAGGTAGAAAACTTTCAATCAATTATTTTGAATGATTTCCTATGAATCCTTGGTACTTGAAGAAGTGTTAAACTGGCGAATCCATCCTATCAAGAAACTTGAAAATGCGGATTCAAAAAGAACGTATTTCTTATTTATTCTTAATTTTTTCTAAATTTATAGAAATAAAAAAAAAAAAAAGAATAATATATATATTCCATTTCATATTAAATAAATATTGCATTCATACAAAAAATTGTATTCATCCAATATACTAAAAGAAAATCCAATATCTAAAAGAAAATGTGGGTTTAAAAAAAAAATGGAATTCTTGCTGATACTTTTTAAGAAACTACCCATTCATAACAGTATAGATAACTATGTACCAACTAAACCAATGACTATTCATGATTCCATAATTGAATCAATTACATACCAGTTCCAAGAAACTAGAGGTTATGGTAAAACTTCGTTTAAAACGATGTGGTAGAAAGCAACGTGCGACTTGAAGGACATGATCAACTGTGGATTCTTATCTTACATCCACCATTTTCTTTTATATATAGGAATGAAGATGCTCTTGGCTCGACATCGTTTGTTCTGTTCCACTATAACCCTCATTTCATTTTGGGGAAGTTTTAATGTAAATATTACATGATGGAGCTCGAGTAGAAAGTATTAATTCATTTATCAGGGGCGGAGATCTAGGGTTAGTGTCAATCAATAAGTTGAAACAACTTCGTAAGTATATTTTCGATATAGAAATCGAAAGGATCCAATTCAAGCAAGTTTCAAATTCAAACATCAAATTTGTTGGAATTAGGAAAACTCTTTTGATCAAAAGTGTATCACGCGAGAATCAATCATTCATATGGTTCTTTGATAAAAAGAAATCACAAAAAATGGTATGTTGCTGCCATTTTGAAAGGATTAAAGATCACCGAAGTAATGTCTAAACCCAATGATTCAAAGCAAAGATAAAGGATCCCGGAACAAGGAAATACCTTTTTTAATTGTTTTAATAACTAAACTTGTTAATTGTCTCAATAACTAAACTAGATCAGAATGAAGAATAGAATAGATTCTAAAGGAGACAGGCAAAAAGGGGGTTATAGACGGCTCAATAAATGAAATGCTTAAAGGTTTTCCTTTGAGTGAGAGTTACCCAACTTGAGTTATGAGGATACAAATAAGAATTTTTTTTTTAATTTCTTTTTTGGAAAAGAATAAAAAAAAAATGAAATCATAGTCTAATTGATTTGATAATCTATGGATCTATTTTACATTAATTAGAATTCTATACATATACATAACTTCAAATTTTCTCGAGCCGTACGAGGAGAAAACTTCTTATACGGTTCTGGGGGGGGTATTGTTAATCTACATCTATCCCAATGAGCCGTTTATCGAATCGTTGCAATTGATGTTCGATCCCGAAGAGAGGGAAGAGATCTTCGTAAGGTGGGTTTTTATGATCCGATAAAGAATCAAACCTATTTAAATGTTCCTGCAATTCTATATTTTCTTGAAAAAGGTGCTCAACCTACAGGAACTGTTCATGATATTTCAAAGAGGGCTGCGGTTTTTACGGAATTTGACCTGAATCAATAACCGAAAAATTCAATTAATGAAATAAAAAAAAAAAGAGGGTGTGGATGACTTGTCTATAGCTTTGGATAACCTTTTCTCTATTATTTCCCCCCTCTCTTGTTCTACTACACTTATTTATTAAAGATCAATCAAGTGAATAAATGAAATAATTGGTTTTATACTAGAAATAGAAAATTTGGACATTACCATCAATGGGTTGGTTTTTGTTGGAAATCTATGAACAAATAAAAAAACACAAGGGATTACGCTTGTTTATTCTACTTATATTTATTTATTGATTGAATAAACCCGAGATTTTTTTCTACTTTACTTCTTCCTTACCTTAATTTATTCTTTCGCCTACACTTTTTTTTTTCTATTTATGTTCATTATCTCTATCGTGCCAATCCAACACAACTCCGTAGTTTTTTCTTTTTTTATTTATTTTCTCTTTTTTTCATTTTAATTATTATATATTTTATATATATTATATATATATTTTCCTATTTCTATTTATTTCAATTAATAGAAATATATAATTTATAGATGAAATATTAATAAATAGATATTTCAATTGACTAATTAAATTGAATAATGAAATATAAATAAAAAAAGAAAGATATTCAATTGAAATTGTTATTTCTATTTTTTTTTTTTTTTTTATTCTTTTGTGTTCTCCATTGTATTCGTTTTTCACTATTCACATTCATATTGACAACAGTGGATCAAACAAATATAATCCGATTGTGGATAAATAGATCTAGTTATCTCCGCTTCATAGACTTGGTTTTTTTTTATTTTACTTCATTCAATTCACATGATGGGCTCATTGGATTTTCTGTGATACAAGAAGTTACTTTTGTGTGATATACAAATTTTGATTCAAAAAAAAATAGATAATCTAAGAAGGGATAACATAAGATAAGATACAAGAGACGGTATATCCATTTTTTTTTTTTTATTTGATTCCATTTGATATTTTATTTGATTACGTCGTGCAATTCCATTTCATTTTTGATTCTGATTGTATCTGCACATACTAATTCTTTTTTTTATTCGGGTTGCTAACTCAATGGTAGAGTACTCGGCTTTTAAGTGCGGCTAGCATCTTTTACACATTTGTATGAAGTAACAGATTCGTCCATACTATCGGTAGAGTTTGTAAGACCACGACTGATCCTGAAAGGAATGAATGGAAAAAACAGCATGTCGTATCAATGGGGAATTCGGGGAATATTTTTACCTGATGGGTTCAAAAGCTTGTTTGAATTCTTGATGTGGAACAAAATCAATTTCAAGTCGGGTCGAATGAATAAATGGATAGAGCTCTAGGGCTCCAATTCTAGAGAAATAAAAAGCAACGAGCTTATGTTCTTAATTTGAATGATTACCCGATCTAATTATACGTTAAAAAGATATTAGTGCTTGATGCGGGAAGGACTTTTCTCATGAGCGGATTATCGATTTTTTTATGAGTCCTAACTATTAGTTATTCTACATTAGGGGTAGAGATGAATGTGTAGAAGAAGCAGTATATTGATAAAGATCTTTTTTTTTTCCAAAATCAAAAGAGCGATTGCGTTGAAAAAATAAAGGATTTCTAACCATCTTGTTATCCTAAAATAAACATAAACCAATTAGAAGGAAAAAGAAAAGAGCGGATAGAGAGTTCGTTGATGAGTCTTACCTGTTTACGAGGTATATATTCTTATTCTTTAATACCTTGTTTTGACTGTATCGCACTATGTATCATTTGATAACCCAATAAATTCATTATACTATCCCTGGTTCAAATCTAATTGAAAATGGAAGAATTTCAAGGATATTTAGAACTTGATAAATCTCGGCAACACAACTTCCTATACCCACTTCTCTTTCGGGAGTATATTTATGCATTTGCTCATGATCATTTTTTAAATGGATCCATTTTGTTGGAAAATGTGGGTTATGACAAGAAATCCAGTTTACTAATTGTAAAACGTTTAATTACTGGAATGTATCAACAGAATCATTTGATTATTTCCACTAATTATTATAACCAAAATCATTTTTTGGGGTACAACAAAAATTTGTATTCTCAAATTCTATCAGAAGGGTTTGCACTCATTGTGGAAATTCCATTTTCCTTACGATTAGTATCTTCCTTAGAAGAAGCAGAAATCACAAAATCTTATAATTTACGATCAATTCATTCAATATTTCCTTTTTT